ACAGTAGCGGGATCACTATAACTGACTCCATTGAGTTCGCCACCATAGAACTCAACAGTTACACCTACCTGTTCGACACTATACTTTGATTCCGCCCTTCTAAAAGGAACATCGGCTCTCACAATTCCGTCTCCGTCTACCAAAACTACTGGAAATGTTTCAAAAAAAGTAGGCATACGACGTACAAAAAGCTCATGCCCTTCTTTATCTCTAAAGATGGGGTGTCCTAACCATCCAACAGCTATTCCATCCCCGTTATCCATTGAGCCTGCTCTGAATAATCCCCCTTTCGCCGGATTATTACCGATGTAATCATAAAAAGCTAATTTTTCGGGAATTTTAGACCAAGCTTCCGACAAACTCAGATTTTCGGCTAGCCCGGCACCAACCCTTCGATATATTTCTTGCTGGAAGTATCCCTGATCCCACTGATAACGAGTGGGACCAAATAATTCGATCGGGGTAGTTGCTGAACCATACCACATAGTTCCAGCAACAACGAAAGCTGCAAAAAAGACAGCAGCGATACTACTGGAAAGGACCGTTTCAATATTGCCCATACGTAATCCTTTGTATAGACGTTGGGGCGGGCGGACACTAAGATGGAATAGACCCGCTAATATGCCCAATGTCCCCGCTGCAATATGATGAGAGGCTATTCCCCCCGGAACAAAAGGATCAAAACCTTCCGCGCCCCACGCTGGATTTACAGATTGTACTTTTCCGGTTAGGCCATAAGGATCGGACACCCATATTCCAGGACCATACAAGCCTGTTACATGAAATGCGCCAAACCCAAAGCAAGCCACCCCTGAGAGAAATAAATGAATTCCAAAGATCTTGGGCAAATCCAAAGAGGGTTTTCCCGTACGTTCATCACAGAATATTTCTAGGTCCCAATACACCCAATGCCAGATAGCTGCTAAGAAGCACAAGCCAGAAAATACAATATGTGCCCCGGCCACACCTTCGTAACTCCAAATACCCGGATTCGTTATAGTTCCTCCTGTGATACTCCAACCACCCCATGAATTGTTTATTCCTAAACGAGTCATGAAAGGGATAACGAACATACCTTGTCTCCACATTGGATCAAGAACGGGGTCAGAGGGATCAAAAACTGCTAATTCGTATAAAGCCATCGAACCGGCCCAACCAGAAACTAGAGCTGTATGCATTATATGGACAGAAAGCAACCGACCGGGATCATTCAATACGACGGTATGAACACGATACCAAGGTAAACCCATGGAAATACCCCTTTATCAAAGAAAAAATAGACACTATGTAACTTTATCGCATTGGAAAAGACTATGCTATGGACCTCACCTTTTCAGTGGATTATCCCGAAGCAAGGGTTAATATTTATTCCGTTCCGTTGGTAATAATTGAACAATTCTGTTCGTAGGAACAAAGAGAAGCAGATCTATTCTATACCCAATAAGTACCAATACGCAATGGGGGCTGGTCCCATTTTTTGTGAGCGAATGCATAGATACTTGTTCATCATTCAAACGATCCATTCGTAAGAATTTTTCTTTATTCATTCTGTCTTCCTCCATGAACCTTCGAATCTATTGATAAAATACGATAAACGGCAATATTATGAAGACAATAAACCCGTTGTTACGTTTCCACATCAAAGTGAAGTATAGTACTTAACCTCTTTTTCTTTAATTTAATGCCCATTGGTGTTCCAAAAGTACCTTTTCGGAGTCCTGGAGAGGAAGATGCAGTTTGGGTTGACGTATAGTGCGACTTGTCAGACATATTGGGTCATATGGGATTTCCCCGTTCTCTCCCCCGATGGAGATATCCTCTCTTTCGCCCAAGAAAGATTGATTGAACCATCAATAATTCGGAGCGTGAAGTGCAATTAGATCAATTTATTGGGGGATCCATATTATCAATTAGAAGAATTTATGGTTGGCTTGGACCAATAAAATGAAGTATACAGGCTCCGTTCAGAAAATACCAAATTGGTAATCTATGTATGATTACCACTCGTATCATAAATGATTCCTTTATACCATATGAGTGATCTCATACTGCCAATCAATGGAGTAATATGATGAATACATCATATATTGGGCGGAAGACATGAAACGAATTGAAAAAAAAAAAAAAAGAAGTCGTAGCAAAAAGAAGTGGTACTGAGATTATTTGTCCTATATGTGCAAATAGAATTCGGGCAGATCTTTACCCGGAGTAGAGCATAAACCTAAAAGAATTGAAGAGGCCCATTCAGGAACAAGAAAATTACATCGTGATTTGGATCTCGATGAAACAATACATCAATGAGAGGTTAGTTCGATAAGTTCAGTGAATTCTAGGGAAGCAAGTCAAGTCAAAACTCATGTTTCTTGAAAAATGGAAGAAAAAGCCCCTTCGTTAGGAAAAACCCTGCTACGAAAAGAGAAAAGGGCTGGAATCGACACATTGATTCTTTTTTTGTTTCGCAATTTTTATTTTTTGAACCGTATGCATCCAAAGGTGCGTGTACGGTTCCTAAAGGATACAATTTTGTCCTAATCAACCGACTTTATCGAGAAAGATTACTTTTTTTAGGCCAAGAGGTTGATAGCGAGATCTCGAATCAACTTGTTGGTCTCATGGTATATCTCAGCATAGAGGATGATACCAGGGATCTTTATTTGTTTATAAACTCTCCCGGCGGATGGGTAATACCAGGAATATCTATTTATGATACTATGCAATTTGTGCCACCAGATGTGCATACAATATGCATGGGATTAGCCGCTTCAATGGGATCTTTCATCCTGGTCGGAGGAGAAATTACCAAACGTCTAGCATTCCCTCACGCTTGGCGCCAATGAGTTTTTTATTTGAGAGAAAAAGAAGACTATGCCTTCGCCATATGGAATATAAATAATAAGTAATAATAGCATGGCATTTCGAGTTCGATATGAGCAAACCATTCTCGTTTTTTCATAACATGAGATTATGTATCGAGATAGTAGTATGAAACAAAGGTTATTTCCGATTTGATCTTATGTATCGGGGTTCCATTTCAGCGTCACAAACCTTTTTGCTTCCACACCAGAAGTCTCTTTCCGATATTTATGTTATGAAAGAGTATGAAAAAAAAAAAGATTCTTTTTTCCTTATTTGATCGGATCAAAAAGAAACTTTGGGATTGCTGAATCTCAGACGAGATAAATATATAAAGCAACGGAACCATCATAGTATTTTTTGACTCCTACGAAAGGAAGGATGGTAAATGGATCATTCAACGATCTGGGTCTGATGGATTCTATTTGTCTCTTTCTTTGATGGAAGGGAAAAAGAAATTCCATTGCAGAGCCGTATGCAATGCACAAAAGATGCCTGTACGGTTGTTCAATTCTATCTTTTTCTTCTTGTTTGTTATTCTTTATCCCTTCCTTTCGCCCGATCATGCGAGATAGAGGAATCGTTTATTATGTTATATCATCAGGGTTATGATCCACCAACCTGCTAGTTCTTTTTATGAGGCACCCACAGGAGAATTTATCCTGGAAGCGGAAGAACTACTGAAACTCCGCGAAATCCTCACAAGGGTTTATGTACAAAGAACGGGCAATCCTTTATGGGTTGTATCCGAAGACATGGAAAGAGATGTTTTTATGTCAGCAGCAGAAGCCCAAGCTCATGGCATTGTTGATCTTGTAGCGGTCGAAAATACCGGGGATTTCGCATAAATCCGTGATTCCATTTCGAATCATAATTCGAATGAACCGTGATTTGATCTTTTATCTTCTTACCCGGGTAAAATAAAATAGTAAATGGAAGTAATTCATAATCATCCGGTTAGGATCGATCTAAACCAGCCCATTCTGTATACGATTCAGCATGCCAACCATTAAACAACTTATTAGAAACACAAGACAGCCAATCAGAAATGTCACGAAATCCCCAGCTCTTCGAGGATGTCCTCAGCGTCGAGGAACATGTACTAGGGTGTATGTGCGACTCGTTCAGATCATGAGCTAGAACAAATGAGACGATTTTTCCAGTCTCAATGACCAGTACCAATGAATGGGATAGAATGGAAGAACTCCATTCACTATCTAAAAATAAAGATCTATCATATACCTCTATTGTGTATGGAATTTATGGTTTCCATTGGTGCAAATCCAATCACCTCGATTTGAGATGAAAAGCAATTCTCCATTGGTAGCAAATGGTTATCCATTAAGCGGGGGAAATGGTATTTAAGAAGCAGAAAGATTATGCTCCTACTCTTGCAAGAACGGACTAACAGGGTCAGCTACCTAGCCAACCTTCATACTTAAATGCCGTCACTGTATGAATAGATCTCATTGTGAAAAGACCTATTACTGGACAATTCATGGGTAGAGCCAAAGAGTGTGAACTGTACAAGTTACCAATAACATTGATTAAATGAGGGAAGGGGCTCCGGTGTATAGAGAGGGCCTCACCGTTTAAGAAGTAACCATAGAAACGATGGAAGCCACTATTTATTTATTTATCCATTTACATTTACTACCTATTTATTTTATACCTATTTTATACCAAATATCGGTAAAATTTCTTATTTTGAGGTGAAATAAATGCCTGGAAGAAATAAAAAATCGTGGTTGGGAAGGTCATAGTAGCAAAAGCCATTGGAATTTTTATTTTATACATCGGAAGAATCCGTTTTGTTATTAATAAACCAGGAGAGGGGAAAAGAATGACTGAAAGAAAAGAAATCGATTAGTTATTCATCAAAGTTTAATTTGATTCAATGACCAGAGTTAGACGAGGATATATAGCTCGGAGACGTCGAACAAAAATTCGTTTATTTGCATCAACCTTTCGAGGGGCCCATTCAAGACTTACTCGAACTACTACTCAACAGAAAATGAGAGCTTTGGTGTCCTCTCATCGGGATAGAGGCAGGCGAAAGAGAGATTTTCGTCGTTTGTGGATCACTCGGATAAATGCAGTAACTCGTGAGAATAGGGTATCCTATAGTTATAGTCGATTAATACATGATCTGTACAAGAGGCAGTTGCTTCTTAATCGTAAAATACCTGCACAAATAGCTATATCAAATAGGAATTGTCTTTACATGATTTCCAATGAGATCATCAAATAAGGAGATTGGAAGGAATTCACCGGAATGATTTAAACGGAGTTCCCCGGAGAATGACCTCCGGGAAGGTAGAGTAGAAATTAATATGATAAGATAAGTAGTAGGAATGAACGAACACGTTTCAAAAAAAAACAGATTTCTTCTTCTCCCATTCTTTTTTTTATTCTATTACGACGCAACAATAAAATCTCTCGGCTTTTTCGAACAAAAGATCAATCAATCTGATTTTTAATTCCAATTAGAGTTGTTTTGATTCAATTGAGGAGTAGGCCTATTTATTTCTGGTTCTAGGACCAGTAGTTCTAGGGATCGACTCGGTTTTCTCAAATTGTTTCTCATTATTAAGAAAAGGTAACGAAGATAAAATACGAGCTTGTTTTATAGCAATAGTAATTAATCGTTGTTGTTTCAAGGTCAATCTATTCACTCGTCTAGATAATATTTTTCCCTGTTCACTAATAAATTGACTAATTAAACTCATGTTTCTATAATCAATTCGATCCCCCGATCCAATTGGGGGCAAACGCCTACGAAAAGATCGCTTGGATTTACGAAAGAGTCGCTTGGATTTATCCATGGTTTATTCCTTATCTCTAAAATCCCATTTCTTCATTCATTTCGGATCCGACCGAAATAGGACTTGATTTGTTTATATATATATAATTTCTTCCTGTTCCTTGGAAGGATGGTACACGTGTTCCGTTCGATCTATTTCTTTATCTCCCCATGAATCGTATGCTTGTAACAATAAGAACAGAATTTTCTCAATTCCAATCGACTAGGTGTATTGTGTCGATTCTTTTGAGTAATATATCTGGAAGTGCCTCGCGATTCTTTATTAAAATCATTTCGGACACAACTGGTACATTGCAAAATAACTATTCCTCTGACATCTTTACCCTTGGCCATGAACCTCCTTTGGATTCACTCAATTCTTCTATTTTCGATCCGAACCGAAGAAGAAGAAAGGAACGAAAAATAAATAGAAAATAGGTTGCTAACTCGAAATACAATTATGAAAGATTTCGTTGCAATCATGCAATCAATAAAGTAATAAAATCATAAGTAATACAATTATTTCTAACTATTCATTATTCCTAATCCCAGCATTTCATTTACTATCTTATATGATCTCGAACAGCCTGCCCTAGAGCCCCATTTCTATTTCTGTTCTACCTCTATTAATTCTATCCTGAACCCGAGTTTGACTGAGGTTCAATCCACTTTTATTCTTTCTCTTTCCTTCCTATCCTAAAAGAACTGAAAAAAAAGGGGGGGGGTTGGTCACAGAGAATTTATTGTATCTCTAATCTTCTTCATTCATCCATTCCCATATCAATAACTAGAATGAAAAAAAGGGGAATACCAACGCATCTGGGAATAAACGATTGATCTCTATCAATAGACCTGCTAAAGACCCAAACCATAGAGTAGTTAGCACAGGTGCCACGGAGAGATATGTTTTTATATCTCGCATTGAAAATCCTCCTTCTTTATTGGAATACATATATGATCAGATGCATATGTAGTTAAAGATCACTTGTATTTGTACGCGGAATCTCTAACTAAAATGGATATGTACAATGATCCGGTAGATGAGATCCACTTGTACCTAAAACAGAAAAAGATGACCCCCTCTTCCTGAGCATTACCGATAAATATTAATTCTTTTATACGTTAGGTTTCATATGTATATAATTCTTTTATTATATGAGATATGAGACCAAAAAGAAGAAATGGCAAGAGAAATTGTATATAGATAGAGGAAATAACGATGTGGAAAACAAGACAGGGATTCTCTACAATGACACTGTACAACAATTAAAAGGGATGTAGCGCAGCTTGGTAGCGCGTTTGTTTTGGGTACAAAATGTCACGGGTTCAAATCCTGTCATCCCTACCTATTATTTTTCCTATGGCCAGTAACGAGGGGTCAATTGAGATCGATGAAAATTGGACATAATCTTTTATTTTATGATACTATATGCGATGCATGCAAAATGTATTGGGGGTACAAAAAGAATCCTTTTCTTGACAGTCGTATCTGCTGTCATAAGAAAGCGCTCTTAGTTCAGTTCGGTAGAACGTGGGTCTCCAAAACCCGATGTCGTAGGTTCAAATCCTACAGAGCGTGATTCTGTTCTTGTAATGTCGAATCACAATAAAACAACTTCACTAACTTGAACTGCAACCTGAATTTGACCCCCTGCAGATTAAGGAGGAGGTCAATCAAAAAAAAAGATGTTACTCAATCAAAGGTCCAACTGATCACCGCGTCTGTATTGTAAATATGCAGTTACGAATAATCCAGCCAAAGTAATAGGAATTAGACCTAAGACGATTCCAAATAGAAAAACTTCAATCATTTCAATTTATTTGAAAGAGGAGAAAAAGAGAGG